TTGCTTTATCAAAGCGACGGACTTCTAAATTCTCATAGGGCCCCCCCGGAATTCCTTCCAGAGCCTGTTGAATAATTTTTATGGATTCCGCCATTTCACTGATTCGTACTAAATAACGAGCTAATGAGTCTCCTTCTTTTTGCCATTGGACTTCCCAATCGAATTCATCGTAACACTCATAATGATCAACTTTACGAAGATCCCATTGCATTCCGGAAGCTCGTAGCATTGGTCCTGATAAACCCCAATTTATTGCTTCCTCTCCACCAATAATGCCCACTCCTTCAACTCGTTCCAAAAAAATGGGATTCCGCGTAATAAGCTTTTGATATTCAACAACTCCTGTTAAAGAATAATCGCAGAAATCAAAACATTTATCTATCCAGCCATGAGGTAGATCAGCAGCTACTCCCCCGATACGGAAATAATTATGCATCATTCGCATACCTGTGGCAGCTTCGAATAGATCATATAGCAATTCCCTCTCTCTGAAAATATAGAAGAAAGGAGTCTGTGCACCGATATCCGCCATAAAAGGCCCAAGCCATAACAAATGAGAAGCTATACGACTCAACTCCAGCATAATGACTCTGATATAGCTGGCTCTTTTAGGTACTTGAATATTTCCCAATTGTTCTGGTGCATTTACCGTTATTGCCTCTGTGAACATAGTAGCTAAATAATCCCAACGTGTTACGTAAGGTAGATACTGTATAATTGTTCGGTTTTCCGCAATTTTTTCCATCCCTCTGTGTAAATAACCCAATACGGGTTCACAATCAATAACATCTTCACCATCTAGAGTAACGATGAGTCGAAGAACACCATGCATTGATGGGTGGTGAGGACCCATATTGACTATCATGAAGTCTTTTCTTATATCCGGTACAGTCATATGTTTTCTTCCCCGATTCATTATTTCATGAATTGCTGAAAACGAAACGAGGTTCATCAAAATTCAAGATCTAATAAAGCAAATAATTCAAACGAATTTTCAAATTAACGAGTTTTTGGTTCCCGAATATCCAACTGACCAATTAATTCTTTATAACGTACTCTATTTTTCTTTGACAAATAAGCCAGTATACGTTGACGTTTTCCCAGAATTTTCCGCAGACCTCTCTGAGATAAATAGTCTTTTCTGTGCAATTCCAAATGTGAAGTAAGTCTCCGTATCTTATTGGTGAAACTGAATACTTGAAATTCAACAGACCCTTTGTTTTTTTCTTTTTCTTCTTGCGGAATAACTGAGATGAATGAATTTTTTACCATAAAAAGAATTCTTCTCTCTCTCTCTTTTTTTTCTTTCTTTTCCACAGATATGGATTTTACCGATCAGGAATAATAATAATGCCAGTCATTTAGATCTGGTACACACAATAAAATAATCTGGATTTATTCATAGACTACTTTCTATCGAATCCAATTGAAAATTGGATTCGATAGAAGGAGATGGTACATTTCTACACCCACAAAAGGGAATGATTGGGACTTAAGAAAATTCTGCCGATTCATTCCTAGATCCAATTGATATGATACATCATTGAATCAGTATCATGTATCAGAATCTAATGTAATACAACGTGTGTGTACATTTGTATACCTTTATATACCGGATATGACACGTGATATAGATATATAGGAAATCCACCATCAACTAATTCTGACTCGTGGATACATATGTATCCTTGACATACTGAAACGACTGCCATTATTGGTATCAAACCAGTAGCGATTCATACAAGCTAAATCTTCTAATCGATAATTGGGCCAAAGAAACAATTTTAATTGGATAAATTTATTTATATCTGTATCAAAATGCTTGTCCTCATCCAAAAATTGCACACAGTTCCTTACGCTGTTGCGATTGAAAAATAATGAATTTCTATTCACAACATTCTCATTCTCGGAATTCAAACAAATTAGAATTCTCAATTCTCTACGACGTCTAGGAGATGGAATATTTTCAGGAACAAGCAAAGCATAATTATTTTCATCTCCATTCACAAGTACCTTTCCATGTTGTGCAATGGATCTATCTAAATAATCTTCATCAACATATTTTTTTTCTCGGCATATTCGATTAGTTTGGTACTTATTCTTATGGACCAATGAAATACTTATGGTTTGATACATAATCCATTGTCCATCCCATTTTATAGACAGACGAACCGGTTCGATAATCAATATTCCCCTTTTTATCAATTCTGTAAGAGTTAGATCCTTCTGAATCAGCATTACATCCAGGCGCATTTCTCCTCTTTGAATAGAGGATATAGCAATTTCCCTTGGATTTATCAGCCTAAGCAGGAGACAATATACCTTGATATTATTGATCATTCTTTGATTCAAAGGATCATCCCATCTCAATTGAAAAAGCAAATACCTTTTCAGGAAGAAATCTAGTTCCGCTTCCTTATTGCTCTTGGATTGTCTTTTCTTTCTACGTTTTTTAATGTCTGATTCCGCGGAATCTTTTTCAAGATCTTTTTGTCGGTTTCGTGGATCTGATCCAAGATTCCCTTGACCCAGCTGTTCTTTTTCTTCTTGATTTCGATTCTCTAATTCAAGATATTCTTTTTGATTAGATGATAGACGAAGATCCTTTTTTTGATTTCTGTTAATGTTTTTATTTTCACTAACGTTTTCATTTCCATTCAAATTGAAAATAAGTAATTTGATTGGTATGATCCACGGTTTAATCTTATATGCATCATAAAGTAGCACAAATTCTGAGAAGAACCAGGGTTCTAGATTCGATATGGGACGATGTAGCATTTCTTCATTCATTCCCATCCAATCAAAAAAAAAGGTTTTTTTTTGATTGGGTGGGTTGATTTCTTGATGAATCGTGAGATAAAAAAGATCTTTCTTATCAATTATTTGATAATCATTAGTCCCAGTCTTAGTATTTTTATTAATGTTGGTTCCAGTATCTATATCGGTCCAAATCTCAATATCGATATTCTTTCTAAGAAAAAAATTGAGAATTCTCCACTCCAAATATTTTCTATCCGGATTTTTCCCCGTATCAATAATAGACCCTTCCCCTAGATAATCATTAATAGCTATACCCCCGGGTACATAAAATGATTCGGGTTTAGGCATGTTGTAATTATATGGAATCTCTCGGTCTCCATTTACTTGGAATGGCGATCCATAAATATATGAGTCCTTCCTGTCTTCATAATGAATATATTTATGTGATAAAAGATCATATCTGTAGTGTTTTTTAAATTTTTCTTTTTGACTCGGTAATGAGTTCACTACATAATTATTTTGTTTCTCGTAATGAATTAATTGGTCTTTTTCTTTTTCATATGAATCTTTTTTTGAGTCTTTATTTTGAATCATACGACGTTGATTGACTCTATTTCGCCATTTTTGCGGTACTAATTTAGACCATCTAGTCTGAGATAAATTGTATTGATAATGACCCCTTAACCAATTTTTCCATTCATTCATTCCAGAATTCGGAAGTTTCTTAGACCTTGATTTGGCATCCAATATTTCTCGTGTCCCAAAATGGTTCTTTATTCTATCCTTAAGAAAAAGATATGCTCCGCGATATTGAAGTACAGATCTCAAGTAATACTTATTAATAATTTGGATTTGTGATAAATTGTAAAATACATATGCTTGGGACAAGGAAGATAAGTCACAATAAATCTGTGATTTCTTATTACTAATATTAGAAAGAGACTTTTTTATAGTCGAAATAAAGTGAATTGCATTTTGATTTGTTTCATCAATTCCTTCTTTATTTCTTTCATCATTGTAAATGTCTTTGTCGATAATTTTTTTTGTTGATTCAAATTCAAGGAAAAGTTGTGCATTTATTCTGGGAATATTAATGTTACATAGAAAGATATCCATATAGATTCTTTCAATGAAAGATTTCATAAAATAGTGCCATTTACGTATTAATCGGGCGCCTCCTCTTTTTGATATCTGCCAAATATGTTTCTGTGATTCCGATCTTTTATCATCACAACCTGTCTCGTTAGGACTAATCTTTCTATTTGGAGTTAGAAATATTTTTCTCTTGTCTTTTGTAATCCTTTCTATTTTATTTCGGATTGTGGTTGTCCTATCAGCCAGATCCTTCATTTTTTTTTCTGTCAGTGAATAATTTGTCCAATCCACAGATCTAATTCGAATGATCGATTCATGGTTAATCTTATTACTAATTATAGAATCTTTTCTATTTTCATTCGGTTCATATACTTTCCTCAATCCAAATAAGAAAATTGGATTTACTTTTGCAAACTCTTTTATTATTCTTTTTATAAATAGAACTGTTTTGAGAATCCATCTTGTTTTTTCTTTTAAGACCCTTAGAAACCATTTTTTTCTTTCTCCTAAAGCTCTTAGAACTAGAAAACATTTCTTTTTCACTTTTCTAATTTTTTTTTCGAGTTCTTTCCAAATGGGGTCAAAAAAGGAAGGTCGTTTTCGGGGAGAACCAAAAGGTAGTTCAGTTTCCATCCCCCAGACTGTTAAAAAACCAAAATTTTCTTTTTTTCCTTTCTTTTTCATTCGATCTCTATGATCGAATCGTAGCTTAGATCTGTGCCAAGGTTTCAGACAGAAAGGAAATAGGATCTTTATTTGAATACCGTCTGTTAGCCAGTCTTTCGGAAATTCTGTTTCTGATAATTGAACACCATTATAGGTGCATTTAACATGCATTTCTCTATTCCACTCCTTCCAATCCTCGTACCACTCGGGGAATTGAAATAATAACATACGGCCGAAATTTTTAGCTATTATCAATGAAGGCAATACGATGTATTTTCTAAGAATCGATTGTGTTACTAACATAGAACCTCTTATTGCTTGAGCAAATATAATAGTATCCCAATTTTCTGCTATTGCTATCCGTTCATTCTCTTCCTTTTTCTCTTCCTTTGTTTTTTCCTTTTCTTTTGCCTCTTTTTCCTCAGAATCCGAAGTTTTTAATTCCGGACCTTTCCCCACCCAATTCCTAAAAATTAGGT